GGACGAAATGGAATTGAACCTCCCCTTCTTTATTCTTTTCTGACGGACAAATCGCTCCTGGAAAGAATCCTATCTTTCGTATTCTTGCTATTTTTTTATTCGAATTTCATATTTAATAGAATCAAAAAATAGTAAAGGAGCAATGCACCATGGATGGAATCAAATATGCAATATTTACAAACAAAAGTATTCGGTTATTCGATCGAGAAAAATCAATATACTTTAAATGTCGAATCAGGATTAACTAGGACAGAAATAAAGCAGTGGGTCGAACTCTTCTTTGGTGTCAAGGTAATAGGAATAGTCATCGACTTCCCGGAAAGGGTAAAAGAACAGGACGCATTATGGAACATACAATGCATTACAGACGTATGATCATTACCCTTCAACCGGGTTATTCTATTTTACCTCTTAGAAAGAGAAATCGAATACAAATAAACAAATATGTTCTATTTCGAGAAGAAAGACCCGCGCTTTCTACTTGTTGCAGAAGAATTATTCTTCTCTCGAAGAAGAAATAGGTTACTCCTTAATCAAGATATATATATTGTACACCAACTGATAATAATCGTAATCTACACTCCCGAGGACCTTCTAGAAATAGAAGGTTTGGGGGCTAAAGATAGAGATTGTCAGAAAAGTACACTATTTTATTAATCATTCGTACACTTTAACAGACTGATTTTTTTCTAACTCTCAGAAACTGAAATTTCTACCAGAGTGGTATATCATCCTATTAAAAAGGAAAGATCCACGTGTCATGTTTATTCCAGAATTGGGCTTGTCTCGAAGAGTCACTGTTTTACTCATTCAAGACGGCATATATATGATAGAGGAACTGATAATGAATGATCGTAATCTACACTCGCGATGACCTTCTAGAAATAGAAGGTTTGGAAAATGAAGATAGGGACGAAATTGTCAGAAAAATACACGATTTTCTTAATTCGAAAAACAATCAAGAATCGCTGGAATAATTATACAATAATGAAGGGGAATTCTTGGTAAAACTTGTTCCTACCGACTGAACAAATGATTATTCATGATTTCATACTGGCTTCAAATTAGAAAAATGTTATGGTAAAACTTCGTTTGAAACGATATGGTAGAAAGCAACGTGCGACTTGAAGGACACGATCCGTTGTGGATTTTTACACCCACCACTTTATATAAGAATGAAGGTGCTCTTGGCTCGACATCGGTTGTTCTGTTCCACTGGAACCTCTCCTTTATTTTTTTTTTGGGGGGGGTTGTAATGTAAATAGTCTATGATGAAGCTCGAGTAGAAAGTATTGATTCATTTCTCAGGGGCAAGGATCTAGGGTTAATGCCAATCAATAAATTGGAACAACTTCGTAAGTATATCTTCGATATGGAAATTGAAAGGGTTCCAGTCGAAAAGAAAAATTTCTTAGAATTGACAAAACTCTTTCGATACAAAATCTATCACGTGGGAATCAACCGTTTGTATGATTCTTTGATAGAAGATAGAAAGAAATCACAAAAAAAGGCAGGTTGCTGCCATTTTGAAAGGATTAAAAATCACCGAAGTTATGTCTAAACCTAATGATTTAAAACAAAGAAAAGATAAAGGATCCCAGAACAAGGAAAGACCCTTTCAATTGTCTCAATAACTAGACCAGAAAAAAATCCAATACAAATAGATTTGTAAACGAGACAAACAAAAAGGAAAAGGGTTTAAAGACCACTCAAAAAATGAAATGCCTTAAAGATTTTCCTTTCAGCTATTTGAGAGTTATTCAACTTGAGTTATGAGTACGAATGGTTTTTTTGTTTTCAGGAAGGAAGAATAAAAAAGAAAAGGACTTCAATCATAATCTAATTGATTTGATCATTTTATAGACCTATTTGCCATTGTTATTATATATAATATATAATATTATACATAATAAAAAAATAGAACTTGGAATCATTTTTTCTCGAGCCGTACGAGGCGAAAACTTCCTATACGTTTCTAGGGGGGGGTATTATTCATCTACATCTATCCCAATGAGCCGTCTATCGAATCGTTGCAATTGATGTTCGATCTCGAAGAGAAGGAAGAGATCTTGGGAAAGTGGGTTTTTATGATCCGATAAAAAATCAAACTTATTTAAATGTTCCTGCTATTCTATATTTCCTTGAAAAGGGTGCTCAACCTACAGAAACGGTTCAGGATATTTTAAAAAAGGCAGAGGTTTTTAAAGAATTTCGCCCTAAATTAAAGGAAATTTAATTAATTAATTAAGGAAATACAAAAAGTAGAGAAAATTTCTCTACTTTTTGTATTTCCTCTTTTGTTCTATTCGTACCTATTCATGATTCCATACCGGTTCCAAATTAGAGATAAAGTAGTTCAGTTTTAGTTTGATTTAAATTCCATTTATTATTATGAAACCATTTTTACTGTTCCTAGTGAACAAAATAGTCAATTCAGTGATTGTACGCGGACTCTTTTGTGGATTTATGACCACAGCCACTGTAGGTCTCGGCTATTTCTTCGTTGTAGCCAGTTTCTTCATAAAAGACAAACAGTTCTTCATAAAAGACAACCAGAGACGGGTAGCAGCAATGACTGGTTTTGTTACGGGACAGTTCGTGATGTTCACATCGATCTACAATAGGCCGCTCCATGAAGGATTGGTTCAACCTCATAGCATCATTATGCTATTTCTAGGGTCATTCTTCGTTCAACTCTTCTGGACTAGTCGAAAAACTTTGCGCAACAGGCGCTTTTTGGATCCTCACGATCTTATCACTAAAAGAAAGTACGTGCTCCGCCTTCAATTGGAATTTATTATTAATTTCTTTGTGCAATTATGCAACCCGTACCTTGAACCTGATTCAATGATCCCCGGATTAGTCAACTTTTGTCTCTCTCGCTATAACAACGACAACGAAAAGAGGATCTTATTTGTAAGAAGTAGTTTGGCTGGTTGGTTAGTTGGGCACATTTTCTTCATGATTTTCTTCATGAAGTTGTTGGAATTCATATTGATCATAATCATTTGGGTAAGAAAGAACTTTTTTGAATCTGATGACGAAGATGAAAATGAAAATAAGTGAAATAGATCAACCTTTATCTATTTCACTTATTCTCTATTTCACTTATTCGACTGGAATGGCAGCGAATCGAACAAAAAAAAGTCATCAAAAAAATGACTGAGATAATCGAGTTAATATATATCGTATAGAAAACGATTCCACTTATAAGAAAGGAGGAAAAATAGACAGTGGCTATTCATTCCACTGCGTCAGATCGATAATCTATCTGCGAATTTCCGTATGTATAGAAAGAAATAGAAAAAATATTCGAAATAAATAGAATATAATAGATAGAATAGAAAGAATTCGAATACATGGAAAAAAGATTCTGGTTAGATCGTACGCTTGACAATACTGTCATTTTTTGGTTATATATATATTCCAAATATCATTAATTTTTGGAGTAGTGGCGTTACTCATAAAATTTAAAAAAAGGGAGGATTACTATGATCCAAAGAAAATTCCTAGTCATGGTACTCATTTTTGGTCTCGTAATAATGATTCTGCTATGTTATGTATTTTTGCTACGAAAGAAAGAAAGCGAGCTGGTTATCATGCTTGCCCAGATCTATTTCGTTATTTTTCTAAGGCGATTGGCGATGAAAATGCAAGCATTGTTTGTGCAATTCCTTAACCTATTGAACAAAATCCACAATTCGGATTCAATGATTGCACGCGGAATAGAGCTATTACTAGCTCTATTCCTATTCCTATTCGTCCTATTCGTGGGAAAAATGGCAGTCTTAGGGTCATCCTTTTTGCGTAAGATACTCGAAAAAATACTAAATTCAGTGATTGGAGCGGGACTCTTTTGTGGATTTATGACCATACCCACCATAGCTCTGCACTGCTATCTCTTCGTTGGCCCCAGCTTCTTGACAGAAGACAACCAGAGACGGGTAGCAGCAATGGCTGGTTTTGTTACGGGACAATTCGTGATGTTCACATCGGTCTATACTAAGCCGCTCTATGAAGGATTGGTTCAACCTCATCGCATGTTCTTGTTCTTTCTGGCATTTTTCTTGGTTCAGCTCTTATGGACCAGTCTAACAACTTTGCGCAACTGGCCGCTTTTGGATCTTAAAGAAAACGCAACGATAGTGGGAAGTCGCCTCTTCTTCCTTCAATTGGAATTTTTGATAACTTTCTTTGTGCAATTGTACAACCCGTACATTCCACCGGATTCAATGATCCTCCCATTAGTCAACAGCTATCTTAAAGACAAGGCGAACAAACTACTATTTGTAAGAAGTAGTTTTGCTGGTTGGTGCATTGGTCATATTATAAGAATGCTTTTGTTCCTGAAAATGTTCAAACACTTTATCGATTGGGCACGTACTTGTTATACAAATGAAATACGGTGGGACGATGAATATTAAAATGAAAATAAGTGAAATAGATCAACCTTTATCTATTTCACTTATTCTCTGGCTATTCATTCCACTGCGTCAGATCGATAATCTATCTGCGAATTTCCGTATGTATAGAAAGAAATAGAAAAAATATTCGAAATAAATAGAATATAATAGATAGAATAGAAAGAATTCGAATACATGGAAAAAAGATTCTGGTTAGATCGTACGCTTGACAATACTGTCATTTTTTGGTTATATATATATTCCAAATATCATTAATTTTTGGAGTAGTGGCGCTACTCATAAAACTTAAAAAAGGGGAGGATTACTATGATCCAAAGAAAATTCCTAGTCATGGTACTCATTTTTGGTCTCGTAATAATGATTCTGCTATGTTATGTATTTTTGCTACGAAAGAAAGAAAGCGAGCTGGTTATCATGCTTGCCCAGATCTATTTCGTTATTTTTCTAAGGCGATTGGCGATGAAAATGCAAGCATTGTTTGTGCAATTCCTTAACCTATTGAACAAAATCCACAATTCGGATTCAATGATTGCACGCGGAATAGAGCTATTACTAGCTCTATTCCTATTCCTATTCGTCCTATTCGTGGGAAAAATGGCAGTCTTAGGGTCATCCTTTTTGCGTAAGATACTCGAAAAAATACTAAATTCAGTGATTGGAGCGGGACTCTTTTGTGGATTTATGACCATACCCACCATAGCTCTGCACTGCTATCTCTTCGTTGGCCCCAGCTTCTTGACAGAAGACAACCAGAGACGGGTAGCAGCAATGGCTGGTTTTGTTACGGGACAATTCGTGATGTTCACATCGGTCTATACTAAGCCGCTCTATGAAGGATTGGTTCAACCTCATCGCATGTTCTTGTTCTTTCTGGCATTTTTCTTGGTTCAGCTCTTATGGACCAGTCTAACAACTTTGCGCAACTGGCCGCTTTTGGATCTTAAAGAAAACGCAACGATAGTGGGAAGTCGCCTCTTCTTCCTTCAATTGGAATTTTTGATAACTTTCTTTGTGCAATTGTACAACCCGTACATTCCACCGGATTCAATGATCCTCCCATTAGTCAACAGCTATCTTAAAGACAAGGCGAACAAACTACTATTTGTAAGAAGTAGTTTTGCTGGTTGGTGCATTGGTCATATTATAAGAATGCTTTTGTTCCTGAAAATGTTCAAACACTTTATCGATTGGGCACGTACTTGTTATACAAATGAAATACGGTGGGACGATGAATATTAAAATGAAAATAAGTGAAATAGATCAACCTTTATCTATTTCACTTATTCTCTGGCTATTCATTCCACTGCGTCAGATCGATAATCTATCTGCGAATTTCCGTATGTATAGAAAGAAATAGAAAAAATATTCGAAATAAATAGAATATAATAGATAGAATAGAAAGAATTCGAATACATGGAAAAAAGATTCTGGTTAGATCGTACGCTTGACAATACTGTCATTTTTTGGTTATATATATATTCCAAATATCATTAATTTTTGGAGTAGTGGCGCTACTCATAAAACTTAAAAAAGGGGAGGATTACTATGATCCAAAGAAAATTCCTAGTCATGGTACTCATTTTTGGTCTCGTAATAATGATTCTGCTATGTTATGTATTTTTGCTACGAAAGAAAGAAAGCGAGCTGGTTATCATGCTTGCCCAGATCTATTTCGTTATTTTTCTAAGGCGATTGGCGATGAAAATGCAAGCATTGTTTGTGCAATTCCTTAACCTATTGAACAAAATCCACAATTCGGATTCAATGATTGCACGCGGAATAGAGCTATTACTAGCTCTATTCCTATTCCTATTCGTGGGAAAAATGGCAGTCTTAGGGTCATCCTTTTTGCGTAAGATACTCGAAAAAATACTAAATTCAGTGATTGGAGCGGGACTCTTTTGTGGATTTATGACCATACCCACCATAGCTCTGCACTGCTATCTCTTCGTTGGCCCCAGCTTCTTGACAGAAGACAACCAGAGACGGGTAGCAGCAATGGCTGGTTTTGTTACGGGACAATTCGTGATGTTCACATCGGTCTATACTAAGCCGCTCTATGAAGGATTGGTTCAACCTCATCGCATGTTCTTGTTCTTTCTGGCATTTTTCTTGGTTCAGCTCTTATGGACCAGTCTAACAACTTTGCGCAACTGGCCGCTTTTGGATCTTAAAGAAAACGCAACGATAGTGGGAAGTCGCCTCTTCTTCCTTCAATTGGAATTTTTGATAACTTTCTTTGTGCAATTGTACAACCCGTACATTCCACCGGATTCAATGATCCTCCCATTAGTCAACAGCTATCTTAAAGACAAGGCGAACAAACTACTATTTGTAAGAAGTAGTTTTGCTGGTTGGTGCATTGGTCATATTATAAGAATGCTTTTGTTCCTGAAAATGTTCAAACACTTTATCGATTGGGCACGTACTTGTTATACAAATGAAATACGGTGGGACGATGAATATTAAAATGAAAATAAGTGAAATAGATCAACCTTTATCTATTTCACTTATTCTCTGGCTATTCATTCCACTGCGTCAGATCGATAATCTATCTGCGAATTTCCGTATGTATAGAAAGAAATAGAAAAAATATTCGAAATAAATAGAATATAATAGATAGAATAGAAAGAATTCGAATACATGGAAAAAAGATTCTGGTTAGATCGTACGCTTGACAATACTGTCATTTTTTGGTTATATATATATTCCAAATATCATTAATTTTTGGAGTAGTGGCGTTACTCATAAAACTTAAAAAAAGGGAGGATTACTATGATCCAAAGAAAATTCCTAGTCATGGTACTCATTTTTGGTCTCGTAATAATGATTCTGCTATGTTATGTATTTTTGCTACGAAAGAAAGAAAGCGAGCTGGTTATCATGCTTGCCCAGATCTATTTCGTTATTTTTCTAAGGCGATTGGCGATGAAAATGCAAGCATTGTTTGTGCAATTCCTTAACCTATTGAACAAAATCCACAATTCGGATTCAATGATTGCACGCGGAATAGAGCTATTACTAGCTCTATTCCTATTCCTATTCGTCCTATTCGTGGGAAAAATGGCAGTCTTAGGGTCATCCTTTTTGCGTAAGATACTCGAAAAAATACTAAATTCAGTGATTGGAGCGGGACTCTTTTGTGGATTTATGACCATACCCACCATAGCTCTGCACTGCTATCTCTTCGTTGGCCCCAGCTTCTTGACAGAAGACAACCAGAGACGGGTAGCAGCAATGGCTGGTTTTGTTACGGGACAATTCGTGATGTTCACATCGGTCTATACTAAGCCGCTCTATGAAGGATTGGTTCAACCTCATCGCATGTTCTTGTTCTTTCTGGCATTTTTCTTGGTTCAGCTCTTATGGACCAGTCTAACAACTTTGCGCAACTGGCCGCTTTTGGATCTTAAAGAAAACGCAACGATAGTGGGAAGTCGCCTCTTCTTCCTTCAATTGGAATTTTTGATAACTTTCTTTGTGCAATTGTACAACCCGTACATTCCACCGGATTCAATGATCCTCCCATTAGTCAACAGCTATCTTAAAGACAAGGCGAACAAACTACTATTTGTAAGAAGTAGTTTTGCTGGTTGGTGCATTGGTCATATTATAAGAATGCTTTTGTTCCTGAAAATGTTCAAACACTTTATCGATTGGGCACGTACTTGTTATACAAATGAAATACGGTGGGACGATGAATATTAAAATGAAAATAAGTGAAATAGATCAACCTTTATCTATTTCACTTATTCTCTGGCTATTCATTCCACTGCGTCAGATCGATAATCTATCTGCGAATTTCCGTATGTATAGAAAGAAATAGAAAAAATATTCGAAATAAATAGAATATAATAGATAGAATAGAAAGAATTCGAATACATGGAAAAAAGATTCTGGTTAGATCGTACGCTTGACAATACTGTCATTTTTTGGTTATATATATATTCCAAATATCATTAATTTTTGGAGTAGTGGCGCTACTCATAAAACTTAAAAAAGGGGAGGATTACTATGATCCAAAGAAAATTCCTAGTCATGGTACTCATTTTTGGTCTCGTAATAATGATTCTGCTATGTTATGTATTTTTGCTACGAAAGAAAGAAAGCGAGCTGGTTATCATGCTTGCCCAGATCTATTTCGTTATTTTTCTAAGGCGATTGGCGATGAAAATGCAAGCATTGTTTGTGCAATTCCTTAACCTATTGAACAAAATCCACAATTCGGATTCAATGATTGCACGCGGAATAGAGCTATTACTAGCTCTATTCCTATTCCTATTCGTGGGAAAAATGGCAGTCTTAGGGTCATCCTTTTTGCGTAAGATACTCGAAAAAATACTAAATTCAGTGATTGGAGCGGGACTCTTTTGTGGATTTATGACCATACCCACCATAGCTCTGCACTGCTATCTCTTCGTTGGCCCCAGCTTCTTGACAGAAGACAACCAGAGACGGGTAGCAGCAATGGCTGGTTTTGTTACGGGACAATTCGTGATGTTCACATCGGTCTATACTAAGCCGCTCTATGAAGGATTGGTTCAACCTCATCGCATGTTCTTGTTCTTTCTGGCATTTTTCTTGGTTCAGCTCTTATGGACCAGTCTAACAACTTTGCGCAACTGGCCGCTTTTGGATCTTAAAGAAAACGCAACGATAGTGGGAAGTCGCCTCTTCTTCCTTCAATTGGAATTTTTGATAACTTTCTTTGTGCAATTGTACAACCCGTACATTCCACCGGATTCAATGATCCTCCCATTAGTCAACAGCTATCTTAAAGACAAGGCGAACAAACTACTATTTGTAAGAAGTAGTTTTGCTGGTTGGTGCATTGGTCATATTATAAGAATGCTTTTGTTCCTGAAAATGTTCAAACACTTTATCGATTGGGCACGTACTTGTTATACAAATGAAATACGGTGGGACGATGAATATTAAAATGAAAATAAGTGAAATAGATCAACCTTTATCTATTTCACTTATTCTCTGGCTATTCATTCCACTGCGTCAGATCGATAATCTATCTGCGAATTTCCGTATAGAAAGAAATAGAAAAAATATTCGAAATAAATAGAATATAATAGATAGAATAGAAAGAATTCGAATACATGGAAAAAAGATTCTGGTTAGATCGTACGCTTGACAATACTGTCATTTTTTGGTTATATATATATTCCAAATATTATTAATTTTTGGAGTAGTGGCGCTACTCATAAAACTTAAAAAAAAGGAGACCCTCTGATGGTTCTATCTATTTATAAAGAAGAAACGATAAGAATGAAGGGCCTATGTTATCTAGGGAATCATATATGTTTTGGTAAATATGAAAGACTTGAACCCGTTTGGATCAGATCTATGTCCAGTTACAAAAAACAGAAAAAATGGAGGATCCAGGTTGGGGATGATTTTGAAAATGATAGCGACTCTTTTCAAAGCAAGGAGTTTCAAAAGTATATCAACGATACTAATCGTATCAATGCATTCCTCGAAAAGAAAATTTCGGATCTAAAGTATCTTCTAGAGAATCTTGTGGATCAGGGTGTTATTCCGTCTTATTCAAAGACAGGGGCTCTCCT